TTTTTCTTATCTTAACATGAGATTTTGTATCGAGATAGTAGTATGAAACAAAGCAAAGGTTATTTCCGATTTTATCTTAGGTGTCGGGAGTACATTTCAGCGTCACAAACCATTTTTCTTCCACACCAGAAGTCTCTTTACTGATATTTATGTTATGAAAGAAAGAGTACGAAAATGGGAAAAAGGATCATTTTACTTTTTTTGATCGTATCAAAAAAAAAACTTTGGGATTGCTAAATCACAGACGAGATAAATATAGAAAGCAACAGAACCATCATAGTATTTTTTTCTTCCTATGAAAGGAAAGGTGGTAAATGGATCATTCAACGATTTGGATCGTAAGGATCCAATTTCTTTCCTCGTTTCTTTTCTCGATAGAATAGAAGGGAGGAAAAAGTAAATTCCATTGCAGAGCCGTATGCAATGAACAAAAGATGCCTGTACGGTTGTTCAATTCTATCTAGAAGAACCCTTCATGCATGATGTTATATCAATATTATCAGGGTTATGATTCACCAACCTGCTAGTTCTTTTTATGAGGCACAAGCAGGGGAATTTATCCTGGAAGCGGAAGAACTACTGAAACTTCGCGAAACCCTTACAAAGGTTTATGTACAAAGAACGGGCAATCCTTTATGGGTTATATCCGAAGACATGGAAAGAGATGTTTTTATGTCAGCAACAGAAGCCCAAGCTCATGGCATTGTTGATCTTGTAGCGGTCGAAAATGAAAATACTGGGAATTCCGTGAATTCCGTGTAGTGTAAATTCAATCCATTTCAAACCATAATTCGAATTTTCTGTGATTTGATATTGAATAGAAATAATTCATAATCATCAATCATCAATCATCAGGTTAAGATCGATCTAAACCAAACTATTCTATCTATATATACGACATGCCAACTATTAAACAACTTATTAGAAACACAAGACAGCCAATAAGAAATGTCACGAAATCTCCCGCTCTTCGAGGATGCCCTCAGCGTCGAGGAACATGTACTAGGGTGTATGTGCGACTCGTTTAGATCATGGGTTCAAATAAATAAAACAATTTTTCCAGTACCAAGCGCCAGTAACAATGAATAGGATAGATAGAGTGGAAGAGGGTCGTTTACTACCTAAACTAGCAATCTATCATATACCTATATTGTTTGTGTATGGAATTTATGGTTTCCATTGGTGCAAATCCAATCACCTCCATTTGAGATGAGAAGAAATTCCCCATTGGTAGCAAATAGTTATCCATTAAGCGGAGGAAATAATACTAATAAGAATAAGAAGCAAAAAATTATGTTCTTATTCTTTTCTTGAAAGAACGGACTAACAAGGTCAGCTACCTAGCCAACTTTCATAATTAAATGCCGTCACTGTATGGATAGCCTTTTTTGTGAAAAGAGCTACTTATTATTGTATAATTTTTGGGTAGAGCCAAACAAAAAGTGTGAACTATACAAGTTCACAATAACATTTGATTAAATGAAAGAAGAGGCTCCGGTGTATAGAGAGGATCTCACCGTTTACGAAGTAACCATAGAAACGATGGAACCCACTATTTGGATTTTTTTAGTATTGATAAAATTTATTATTTCCAAATCAAATGTTTGGAAGAAATAAAAAATCGTGGTTGGGAAGGTCATAGTAGCAAAAGCCATTGGAATTTTTATTTTATATATTGGAATAATCCGTTTTGTTATTAAGCAACCGGGAAATAAAAGGATGACTGAAAGAAGATAAATCAATTAGTTATTCATTAAAGTTTAATTTGATTCAATGACCAGAGTTAAACGAGGATATATAGCTCGGAGACGTCGAACAAAAGTTCGTTTATTTGCATCAACCTTTATAGGGGCTCATTCAAGACTTACTCGAACCATTACTCAACAGAAAATGAGAGCTTTGGTTTCCTCTCATCGAGATCGGGGAAGACAAAGAAGGGATTTTCGTCGTTTGTGGATCACTCGGATAAATGCAGTAACTCGTGAGAATCCGGTATTCTATAGTTATAGTCGATTAATGCACAATATGTACAAGAAGAAATTGCTTCTTAATCGTAAAATACTTGCACAAATAGCTATATCAAATAAGAATTGTCTTTACATGATTTCCAATAAGATTCTCAAATAAAAGAGATTCTAGAGATTCTAAAGTAATATTGATATATAGAAATTAGAAATGATTGAAAAATAATTCCCCGGAGTTAATTCTCCGGGAAGATAGAATCAAAATAAATTAAGATTTAAGTAGTAGAAATGAACGATCATCTTTCAATAAAAAAAAAGATTTCTTCTTTCCCTATTTATTGTTTCTTATAACACAACAAGAAAATATGGATTCTAGACTTTTTTAAACAAAGCATCAATCTGAGCTTGAGTTCCGATTGGAGTTTTGCGTATGTCTATTTATTTTTGGTTCTAGGACCAGTAGTTCTAGGGATCGACTCGGCTCTCTCAAATTGCTTCTCATTATTAAGAAAAGGTAACAAAGATAAAATACGAGC